ATAATTGGAACGATTGTCTCGAACTGCTTCATAGCATTATCGATTAAAAATGCATTTTCTAGCATTTGACTCCGCACCACCAAAGTATTTAGTCGCCCCCTGGAAAGATAGCCCAGAAAGTCGATATAATCTTTGTATAAGTGGTTTATATGAATCCTTCCGGGTTGAGACCACACGTGAAAATGCCATTGCCATAAATTGACAAGGTAATATTTCCATTTATTCATCAGAAGAGGCATATCTTTTGAAGCCAGAACGGATTTTCCTTGATATCTAACATAATGCATGATAGGATGCTTGAACAACCATAAGTAGTCCTGAAAATCATTAACAAAGACTTGGACAAGATCTTCTACTTTTCCATAAAAAGAAATTCGCTCAAAAAGGAGTCCTGAAGATGTTGATCGTAAATGAGAAGATTGGTTACGGAGAAAAAAGAAGATTGATTCATATTCATATACATGAGAATTATATAGGAACAAGAAAAATCTTGGATTACTTGTTGAAAAAATGGAATTTGATTTCTTTGGAGTAATAAGACTATTCAAATTAAAATACTCATGAAGAAAGAATCGCAATAAATGTAAAGAAGAGGCATCTTTTACCCAATAGCGAAAGGTTCGAACCAAGATTTCCGGGCGAATGGGGTAGGGTATTAGTACATCTAAGACATAGTGTAAATGTGAGAAATTGTTCTCGAAAAAAGGAAATATTGAATGAATTGATTGGAAATTATGAGATTTCGCCATTTCTTTTTCTTTCCCTTCTAAGAAAGCTACTAATCGTAGGGAAAATGGAATTTCCACAATGACTGAAAATCCCTCCGATATCATTTGCGAATAAAATTTATTGTTGTGTCCAATAAAGTGATTTGGATTAGAATCCTTAGCATAAATACTCAAATGAATCCGTTGATACGTCCGACTAATTAAACGTTTCACACTGAGTGAACTAGATTTATTGTCATAACCCCCATTTTCCAACGGAATCGTCGATCTATTTAAACCGTGATCATGAGCAAGTGCATAAATATACTCTCGAAAAAGAAGTGGGTATAGGAAGTTGTGTTGCTGAGATCTATCTAGTTCTAAATGGATTTGATATTCTTTCATTTGAAATTAGATTGCAACAAAAGGTAAGGTATTTATTGGATTATCAAATGATACATAGTGCGATACAGTCAAAACAAAGTATTGTAGTAAAAAAAAATGGATACCTTGGAAACGGGTAAACTCATTACCGGATTCTCGATTTTCTCATTTTTGAATTGGTTTATGTTTGTTATAGTATAAATAGGTGGTTAGAAATCCTTTATTTTTGCAATCCAACCGCTCTTTTGATTTTGGAAAACAAAATATCTTTATCAATATACTGCTTCTTCTACACATTCATCTCCAACCCATAATAGGGACAAACTCATAGTTAGGACTCATTAAAAAAATCGCTAATCGACTCACGGAAAACCCCTTCCCCGCATTAGGAACTAATATCTTTTTAACGTTTAATTAGATCGGGGAATTATTCAAATTCAATTCAGAAGAGAAGCTCGTTCCTTTTTATTTCCCGAGAATTGGAACCATAAGGCTCTATCCATTTATTCACTCGACCTAACTTTGAATTCAATTTTTTGTTCTGCGCCAACAATTCAAACCCTGTTTTGAAGCCATTGAATCAGAATAAAGTATTCTCAAAATTTTCCATTGATACGACATGCTGGTTTTTCCATTCATTCCTTTCAGGATCAGTCGTGGTCTTACAAACTCTCCCGATGGTATGGACGAATCCTTTGTTTCATATAAATGTGTAAAAGATGCTAGCCACACTTAAAAGCCGAGTACTCTACCGTTGAGTTAGCAACCCGAATAATTCGAATGGGTGGATACAATCGGAATAAAAAAGAAATAAAAGAAAAGAAATGAAATTGCACAACGGAATCAAAATATTAAATTAGCAAGAAATCAACTAACAAAATTTAGAATCGATTGGGAACATAAAAAAAACTTCTTGTATAACAGCGAACCCATTACTTTAATTTTGAATGAAGTAAAGAAAAAAACCAAACCTCTGTTACGGAGATAAATAGGTACGGAGATAAATGGATCCGTTTATCCTTATCCACGATCAAATTATAGTTGTTCGATACGCTGTTGTCAATATGACGGTGAATGTTGAATATTAATGTTAAGAAAAGAATCTAAAAAAATAAAATAGCGAAAACAAAAAGAATGAATTTATTAATTTAATTAAAATAAAAAAAAATTAGAAAATGAAATAAATAAATAATATAGAAAAGAAATAATTTAGAAATGCTTTTGAAAAAAAAATCGAAAAGAAAAAGAAAGAACTTGCGTTAGATTTGCACTCCATATTTACTATACATGAATACAAATGGATACATAGCTATAGCTGAAAGAATAAAAAAAAAAAAAAGAAATCTCGGGTTGACATTGATTCAATCAATCAATATAAGTAAAATAAACAGGTTGAATCCCTTGTTTTGTGATTTGTTAATAGATTTACAACGACAAACTATAAAACGCCCCGTTTCGATTGCGATTAATGTAAATTTTCGATTTCTCGATCCAATTAGTTCGTTGTATTCATTTGATCTTTTTTATATGCATCTTATATCAATAAAATTCTAGCAATAAAATTGATTTTTGTTCTTCTGCTTATTTTTTTTGTCCTTATACTTACAGAACATGATACTTTATGGGAGCAATATTAAATAGGAATAAAAAGTAGGTATGAATAGAACAAAAAAGGGGGGAGTCGTAAAGAAAAAGTTATACAAAACTATATAGGAGTCATCCACACCCTCTTTTTTTATTCTATACCCTCGATGCAATTTCGTTTAATTAAGATGAAGTTCCTTAAAAACCCCAGCCTTCTTTGAAATATCATGAACCGTTCCTGTAGGTTGAGCGCCCTTGTCAAGGAAATCTAAAATAGCAGGAAGATTTAAATGGGTTTGATTATTTATCGGATCATAAAAACCCACTTTCCGAAGATCTCTTCCCTCTCTTCGGGATCGAGCATCGATTGCAACGATTCGATAAACAGCTCATTGGGATAGATGTAGATGAACAATACCCCCCCTAGAAACGTATAAGAAGTTTTCTCCTCGTACGGCTCGAGAAAAAATGATTAGAAATTGTGTGATTTAAGTCCTTCTTTTTCGAAAAAAAAGCATTCGTACTCTCATAACTCAAGTTGGATAACTTTTAAATAGCCCAAAAGAAAATCTTTAGGGATTTCTTTTTTTGAGTGGTCTCTAACCCCTTTTTTTTTGTCTCGTTTCGAATCGATTTTTTGATTCTTAATTCCCATTCTGATCTAATTGTTGAGACAATTGAAACGGTATTTCCTTGTTCCAGGATCCTTTTTATCTTTGCCTTGAATCATTGGGTTTAGACATTACTTCGGTGATCTTTCGTTTTCAAAAATGGCGGCAACACACCCCTTTTTGCGATTTTTTTCTATCAAAGAATCATACGAACAATTGATTCCTGCATGATACACTTTTCATCGAAAGAGTTTTACCAATTCCAACAAATTGTCGTTTTGGATTTCAAAATTGCTCGAATCGGATTCTTTCGATTTATATATCGAAAATATACTTACGAAGTTTGTTACAACTTATTGATTGGTATTAACCCTAGATCCTTGCCCCTGCGAAATGAACAAATACTTTCTACTCAAGCTCCATCATGTCCTATTTACACTACACCCCAACAAAAAACGAGAATTCTAGTAGAACAGAACAAAGTATGTCGAGCCAAGAGCCCATTCATTTCTAGATAATCTACAATCTAAAATGGCGGATAAAAAAAAATCCACAGCGGATCGTGTCCTTCAAGTCGCACGTTGCTTTCTACCACATCGTTTCAAACGAAGTTTTACCATAACATTTTTCTAGTTTTGAACCGGTATGTAATTGATTCAATTATGGAATCATGAATAGTCATTGCTTCGGTCAATACCCAGTCCTTTTTCCTTCGATATGAAAGGAATAGTTAGTTAATTTATGAGGAAGAAGCCTCAGTAAGAATTTAATTTCACCCTCTATTTTAATTTTATTGCATGAATGCAATATTTCTTTTTATTTCTAAATAAAACAAAAAAGAACACGAATAAAAATAAAAAGAAAATAAAGTAAAAAGTAAATATAGAGGATGAAGATATATGAATGGACCCCGTCTCAATTATTAATTATGATTAAATACATTTCCAATTATTAATTAGAGCCAAACATCAAATACCTCCAGCTCAAAGAAAATTCACCCATATGAAACTCGATTGATTATGAGATCTTACATCGCTCACTAACTCGTATGGACCCCACTCCCAATTCATTCTGGGGAAAGACAAAAGGGTCCAGATTACATCATTCTTTACTCTAATTGTTCTTTTACCCTAAACCGGTCTTAGAAACTTAATTCCATTGATTGAATTCAAACAGTACCACGAATACCCTCTTGTTTCGATTTCAAGAAATGAAATAAAAATCGGGGCTGTCTTATTAAAAAAAAATATAAGAAAGATAGAGAGAAAGATAGAGGTTTTCGCATTTCGATTTAGAATGTATCCTTGCAAATTCACGGAGGTAGGGTATGTAAGGATTTTTTAAGCCACTCACTTACATATCAAAGTGAAAGGGAGGGGGAGGGCCCATCCGACTTTTTTTGAATTCAAACTCTTGTGATCTATGTTGCCATCTTACTTGGATCACAAATGGATTCCGTTTTATTTTCGTATTATTTGAACTCGATTCAATTTATGAAAAAACATCTTATTCAGAGAAGAGTTTTGAAAATTCGAAACAAGAAGTCCATTTTATCAAAAATTAGACTCTTAAAAAAATTATACTCTGAAAGAGAGGTTGCTCAAAAAAGTAATTTGGAGTCTGATATTCGGATATATATAAGAGGTCGCTCTGGGACGGAAGGATTCGAACCTCCGAATAGCGGGACCAAAACCCGTTGCCTTACCGCTTGGCCACGCCCCATTTGAATTTCTTTTCTATTCGATACTAATAAACACTAATATTGGTTGTTCGTCAATTCCCGGCCAAATCTCTACGGAATAAAGTAGATTCTTTTTTTAAGATTTTGACACAAGTAGATGCAGAATTAAACTCCATTTATTGATCATTACATAGAATTCAATTAAGATATTGTATGAAAGTATGATTTCTTCTATTCTCTTGTGAGAATTGAAGGATTTTTGTTTTGATTGGTTCGGTTCAAAGAAGTATTTTTTTTTGTCTACCTTACTTTCTTTTCGTCATTTTTAGCTTATATCAATAACATATTTTTAACTCAATCAAAATACAATTATCTCCAAGAACAAAATGTTTGTTATGCTTAATACCTTTAGTTTGATCTATATCTTTCTTAATTCTGCCCTTTATTCGAGTAGTTTTTTATTCGGCAAATTACCCGAGGCGTACGCTTTTTTGAATCCAATTGTAGATGTTATGCCAGTAATACCTCTTCTCTTTTTTCTCTTAGCCTTTGTTTGGCAAGCTGCTGTAAGTTTTCGATAAGATCGTTAATAGTGTCCGAGAAAAATTCATGATTTATTCAAGCTCGAGAAAAAAAAATTCTAACAATTGATAAGACCAGATGAGTCTTCCAATTTGAATGAACCCTCAAGTAAAACAGTAAAATTCTTGGGCAGACACGATAAATTTAGATTTCCCCATTTCACGATTCTGACCCCTTTTTTTTTTTTTTCACTGAAAGACCCTATTAGAGTCCGCCACAATATCGAAGTCGAATTGTGTTAATTTCGAAAAATAAAAACTCTTTTGTATTTCTATCAATTTGAAAAACCGTTTCATTTCTTGGTGTCAAAATAGAATATGTAGTATAAAAATAGAGAATCTATTCTCTTCCCCCCCCCCCCCAAAAAAAAATTTGGAGATTGTGTAATGCTTACTCTCAAACTCTTTGTTTACACCGTAGTTATATTCTTTGTTTCTCTCTTCATCTTCGGGTTCCTATCTAATGATCCAGGGCGTAATCCTGGACGTGAAGACTAAAAAATAAGAAATTTTTCTTTACTTTATTCTTAGAAATGTTTTTAGGATTTGATTTTATCTATTCTACATCTTTAACTAGTCAAATAAAAAAAAGCAAAAGGGTTCGCTAAATTCGAATTTGAAAGATACCCAGTCAGCGACGGAAACGGAAAGAGAGGGATTCGAACCCTCGGTACGAATAGCTCGTACAACGGATTAGCAATCCGACGCTTTAATCCACTCAGCCATCTCTCCTAATTGGAAAAAAAAAATAATAATAATTACTATGTTACATTACACAAAAGATAATGCTTGAAAAAAAGGCCCTTCTTTACTTTAACTTTATTATATAGCTTATCTATTTTTTTATTGTATTTTGTATTGTATTATACAGATGGATACAACTTTTATCAGGAATTCCATTTTTTATTTCTATAAAATTAAAAATGAAAATAAAGAATGGCCCCGAAAGAGATATCTCGAACAAAAATAGAAAAAAATAAAGAATATCTCTTTACAAAAGGCCTTTTTTTTTATTTTCACGGCCTGGTCTGGTCAGTACCCAGCCGGGCCTTTTTTTGTTCCAATGAACCATACCGCCAAATCATAAAAAAATGATTTAGATGGAATCAAAGTGTCATTTCTTATTCTTTATTATTCTTTTGTTTCTTCTTCTTTTTTTTTTTATTTAATTGACTTTTACTGGATACTCGAAAAAAGGGAAAAACAGAACGATGTATTTTTTTTTGCACAATGCATTTTATGTTATGGCTTAAATTGTTTTGTCGAGCCGTATCTGTCAAAACTCCTTCAAGAACAAAATTTGTTATTTTATTTAGTTATTCAATTTCGTTTTTTATTTTTAAACAAAATAAGTCCTCTTTTCCTAATTTCATTAGGACTCCTAACAAACACGTCAATACTCTAAGCTCTAATTTGCATTTCATGATTTTTTTTTATTTCTGTCCTATATTGATTACGTCCGATTCCCTTGTTCGACAAAAGTCCCATTTCTATACAATAATCGTATTGTAGCGGGTATAGTTTAGTGGTAAAAGTGCGATTCGTTCTATTAATCCTCTTAATAGTTAAGGGGTTCTTCAGTTTCATTCATATTCTGATCAAAAACTTTATTTCTTAAAAGGATTTCATTTGAATCCTTTACCTCTAAATGAAAGATTCGAGGAAGAATATCCATTCTCGTGATTTGTATCCAAGGGTCAATTAGAAATTTCAAATTTGGATTATGAAATTACGAAACATAATTTTTGTGAATTTGGAATTGGATCAATCTTTCCAATTGAATAAGTATAAGTAAGGGATCCATGGATAAAGATAGAAAAGTCTATTTCCAATCGTAACTAAATCTTCAATTTTTGTTTTGCATAGGGTAGATTGAAGCAAAATAGCTATTAAACGATAACTTTGGTTTACTAGAGACATCGCCATATTCATATCCTATTTTTTTAGCTCGG